ATGCAACGATGATTATTTTCAACAAACCATAAGGATATTGGAACTTTATATTTTATTTTTGGGGCATGGGCCGGAATAGTAGGAACTTCTCTTAGGCTTCTAATTCGAGCTGAATTAGGGCAGCCTGGAAGTCTTATTGGTAATGATCAAATCTATAATGTTATTGTTACAGCCCATGCTTTTGTTATAATCTTTTTCATAGTTATACCTATTATAATTGGTGGATTTGGGAATTGACTTGTTCCTTTAATATTGGGGGCTCCGGATATAGCTTTCCCCCGTATAAACAACATAAGGTTTTGACTTCTTCCTCCTGCTCTTACCCTTCTTCTTTCAAGAGGAATAGTAGAAAGGGGGGTTGGAACGGGATGAACTGTTTATCCCCCTTTAGCTGGAGGAGTTGCACACGCTGGTGCTTCAGTAGACATGGGAATTTTTTCACTTCATTTGGCAGGAGTTTCTTCTATTCTTGGGGCAGTTAATTTTATTACAACAGTAATTAACATACGACCTAGTGGGATAACTCTTGATCGAATACCCTTGTTTGTTTGGGCTGTATTTTTAACTGCTATTCTCCTACTTCTTTCCTTGCCCGTACTAGCAGGAGCTATCACTATACTTCTCACAGATCGAAATTTAAACACCTCTTTCTTTGATCCAAGGGGCGGAGGAGACCCTATTCTTTATCAACACTTATTTTGGTTTTTTGGACACCCTGAAGTTTATATTTTAATTCTTCCTGCGTTTGGAATAATTTCTCACATCGTAAGACAAGAGGCAGGTAAAAAAGAATCTTTTGGGACTTTAGGTATAATTTATGCTATACTAGCAATTGGAGGGTTGGGTTTTGTAGTATGAGCCCATCATATATTTACAGTAGGGATGGATGTAGATACTCGAGCTTATTTTACTTCTGCTACAATAATTATTGCAGTACCTACTGGGATTAAAATTTTTAGGTGAATAGCAACGTTGCATGGAACTCAATTTAACTATAGTCCATCTTTAATTTGAGCGCTTGGGTTTATTTTCTTGTTTACTATAGGGGGATTAACAGGAGTAGTTCTTGCTAATTCTTCGATTGATATTATTCTTCATGATACTTACTATGTAGTAGCTCATTTCCATTATGTTCTTTCAATAGGAGCAGTGTTTGGGATTTTTGCTGGGATTGCTCACTGATTTCCAGTGTTTACTGGAATAACTTTAAACCCTAGTTGGCTAAAAATTCATTTTGCTACTATATTTATTGGAGTTAATTTAACATTTTTCCCTCAACATTTTCTAGGATTAAATGGCATACCCCGGCGATATTCAGATTACCCCGATGCTTTTACAACTTGAAATATTGTCTCTTCTGCAGGATCAATAATTTCTTTAGTAGCTGTTTTAGGATTTGGACTTATTATTTGAGAGGGCTTGACAGCTAGACGACCTGCTACCTTGTTTCCTTTTCTTCCTACTTCTATTGAATGGCAACAAAAGTACCCCCCAGCAGACCATAGATATATAGAGCTTCCTCTCTTGTCTGTTTAATTTTAAAATGTCAATTTGATCCGCTCTTAGTCTTCAGGACGCTGCTTCTCCTTTAATAGAACAATTAATTTTCTTTCATGATCATGCTATAGTAGTGTTAATTTTAATTACTACTTTGGTGGGATTTATACTAGGATCTCTTTTTTTCAATAAATTGACTCATCGGTTTCTCTTGGAGCACCAGGCAATTGAAATAGCTTGAACTGTTACTCCTGCTTTGATTTTAGTTTTTATTGCTCTCCCTTCTTTACGTCTACTTTATTTATTAGATGAAGTAAATAACCCTAGAATTACAATCAAAGCCATTGGCCATCAGTGATATTGAAGTTATGAGTATTCTGATTTTGGAGCACTAGAATTTGACGCCTATATAGTTCCCACCTCAGATTTGGCTAAAGAAGAGTTTCGTCTACTTGAAGTAGATAATCGAACTATTTTACCCATAAACACACAAATTCGAATGCTAGTTACAGCAACCGATGTTATTCATTCTTGAACTATTCCAGCATTGGGAGTAAAAGTGGATGCCGTTCCTGGTCGATTAAATCAAACAAGATTTCAAGTAAATCGACCAGGATTGTTTTACGGACAGTGTTCTGAAATTTGTGGTGCAAATCACAGGTTTATACCTATTGTAATTGAAAGGACTGCTGTAAAACAATTTTTAAATTGAACTAAATCTATAATTGATGTTTCATTAGATGACCGAAGAGCAAGTGTGAGTCTTTTAAATTCATTACAGTAGAAGCCCCTACTTCTAATGACATTAAAATTAGTTAAATAAATAACATAAGTTTGTCATGCTTAAGTTACTATAAGAATAGTATTTTAAAATACCACAAATAGCTCCTCTTCCATGAACTCCTTTATTCATTTATTTTTCACTAGTCTTCCTGTTAATCATTGCTATTAGACATTTTATTTCTCCTCCTCTAAAACTGGAAGTAATTTCTAAAACTATTAATCAAAAAACTTTTAACTGAAAGTGATAAGAAACTTATTTTCAAGATTTGATCCCACTTCTAGAGTTTATTCCTTGCCTTTAAACTGAACTTCTTCTCTTCTGGCCTTATTATTTTTACCTGTTATTTACTGAGCGGGTCCTTCACGATCTTCAATTTTGTTTTCTAAAGTTATAGTCTCTTTACACACTGAATTTAAGCCTCTTTTAGGAGGCCAGACTAAAGGAGGAACTATTGCTTTTATTTCTTTGTTTACTTTTATTATATTTAATAATACTTTAGGGTTAATTCCATATGTTTTTACTAGAAGAAGCCATATGGCAATAACATTAACTTTAGCTCTTCCATTATGATTAGCATACATGATTTTTGGGTGAATTAATCATACTAATCATATATTTGCCCACTTAGTACCGACTGGAACCCCAGGCCCTTTAGCTCCCTTAATAGTTGTAATTGAAACAGTTAGCAACTTAATTCGACCAGGAACTTTAGCAATTCGACTTGCAGCTAATATAATTGCAGGACATCTATTATTGACGCTTCTTGGAAACACAGGCCCACAACTAGGTAAGAGAATAATTATTCTACTTATTTTAGCTCAAATCATGTTATTAATTTTAGAAATAGCAGTAGCTATTATTCAATCATATGTTTTCGCAGCTTTAGCCACTCTTTATGCAAGAGAAGCTTAAATAATGAAAAAACACGGATATCATCCATTTCATTTAGTAGATATAAGTCCCTGACCACTCACTGGATCTATTGGAGCAATAATATTAACAACAGGTTTAGTAAAATGATTTCATCAATTTAAAATAGATTTGTTAATTATAGGTGGCTTAGCTTTAATTTTAACTATATATCAATGATGACGAGATATTACTCGGGAAGCAACTTATCAAGGGATCCATACAACAAAAGTTGTCCAGGGGCTTCAAATGGGCATAATCTTATTTATTACTTCAGAAGTTATATTCTTCTTTTCTTTTTTTTGGGCCTTTTTCCATAGAAGACTTGCTCCTACAATTGAACTTGGAACTTGTTGGCCTCCAGCAGGAATTCAAGCATTTAATCCATTTGAAATTCCACTTTTAAATACTTCAATCCTCTTGGCTTCAGGGGCTACCGTTACTTGAACTCATTATGCCCTTTTGTCTTCTAATCTTACAGATGCAATTCAAAGGCTACTTTTAACTGTATGCCTAGGATTGTATTTTACGGTATTACAAGCCATAGAATATTTAGAGGCTCCTTTTACAATTGCCGATTCTGTTTATGGTTCTACATTTTTTGTAGCCACTGGATTTCATGGTCTTCATGTTATTATTGGAACTTTATTTCTTAGTACTACTTTATACCGACTATACTTATGCCATTTTTCAGCTAAACACCATTTTGGATTTGAAGCAGCTGCATGATACTGACATTTTGTAGATGTAGTTTGATTATTTTTATACGTTTCAATTTATTGGTGAGGGGGGTAAAGAGGAGATATCTTTTTAGTATACACAGTATAGTTGACTTCCAATCAACAGGTCTGACTTATTCAGAAAAGATAATAATAGTCTCTTTCTTATCTGTTTTGTTTGCTGGCATCCTCTCAGGAATTGTTATATTTGTGTCTACACTTGTTGCTAAAAAGCAAATTATAGATCGAGAAAAAGGAACTCCTTTTGAATGTGGCTTTGACCCTAAAAGTTCTGCTCGTCTTCCCTTTTCTTTACAATTTTTTTTAGTTACAATCATCTTTTTGATTTTTGATGTAGAAATCACACTATTAATGCCTCTCCCTATTATTATAAGATCTAGAAGACTCCCTTGTTTAATTTCAACTTCGATTTTTTTTTTACTAATTTTATTATTAGGATTATACCATGAATGAAATCAAGGAGCTTTAGAATGAGCAGAATAAAGGATTATAGTCAAATATGACGTTCGACTTGCACTCTTAAGGTGCCTTATTAGGCTAATCTTAATCGGAAAGCGAATCGCACTTAGTTTCGGCCTAAGCCTTGATAGCTTTAAAGCTATCTCCGACTAAAAGTTAGCTAAAGCCAAAAAGAGGCGTATCACTGTTAATGATATAATTGAATTAACATTAAATTCTAGTTAAAAAAGAGATAGCCTTACGGGAAAGAAAGCTTCTAACTTTTATTCGGGTGTTTAGTCGGTATCCCTATCTCTCAAACTATTGTAGTATAAAATTAATACTCTGCACTTTCACTGCAAAGATAAAGCGAAGCTTTCTATAGTATTTAAAGACCTCCGGCCTCCTCCACAACTTCAACGTGGTGCTCTTGAATAAGCTATTTAAATAGAAGATAGGTAAATTAAACAATACGAAAACTCCTAATGTTCAAAAAAGTAATATAACTATATATACTTTAATATTATTATCTTGAATTGTTTGTAGTTTTAAAGAGGCACCAATAAGTGTTTTATAGCCTCCTTGTCCGCCAAAATACTCTAATCATCCTATATCACAACCTTGGTGCACCAGATCTCCTATTTTCAAAATTTTAGGGGTATATCCTAGAGTAGATAAAAAAGGAAGAAACCATATAGATCCTCTAAAATTTGTTAGTTGATAAAAACGAATAAGTCCTGCTGATGCTCTTAAAAATAGAAAATTTATAAAGTAGCCAATAATTGCTCCCATTAATCTTACTAAAAGAGGGGTTATTTTAACAAAAAGAGGAAGGTTAATTAAATATGGAGAAGGAAATACAACTCAGCATAGAATACAACCAAAACAAATAGCACCTAAAGCAAGACCAAACATGGGACGAGTTATCAACAAATCTTCATCTCCGATAGCCCTGGTTCTCCTTATCTTAAACTCCCCTCTTAGTCTAAAGTAAATTAGACGAAAAGTATAAGAAACAGTTAATCCTGTTGAAATTGCATATAACCAAAAACACAGTTCATTTAATGATCTTGAGAAAGCTACTTCTAAAACTAAATCTTTAGAATAAAATCCTGAAAGAAAAGGAAACCCACAAAGGGATAAATTAGATAAATTTATTATTATTACTCTTAGAGGCATTCTTTTAACTAATCCCCCTATAGAACGAATATCTTGCCTATCTCCTACCCTATGAATTACTACTCCTGCACATATAAAAAGAAGAGCTTTAAAAAGAGCATGAGCTAATAGGTGTAAAAAAGCTAAATCCGGGTATCCTAATGCAAGAATCCTTATTATTACTCCTAATTGACTTAAAGTAGAGAGAGCAATGATTTTTTTAAGATCCCTTTCAAAATTTGCACCTAAGCCGGCTATAAATATAGTTAGACAACCCAATAGCAATAATACTTTGTTTCTAAAGGTAGAAAATAAAGTTGGCCTAAATCGAATTATAAGATAAACTCCTGCTGTAACCAAAGTAGAAGAGTGAACTAATGCAGAAACAGGAGTAGGAGCAGCTATAGCTGCTGGTAATCACGCGGAAAAAGGAATTTGAGCTCTTTTAGTTATAGAAGCCAAGACAAGAAATCCTGCTGCCACTTTAAATCTGGTTTCATCAATATAAAAAATAAAATTTCAACCTCCTAGTCCCCTGACTAGAGCAATACTTAATAAAATTGCGACATCTCCTACTCGATTAGAAAGAGCAGTCAATATACCTGCAGCTGCCCTTTTCTCATTATTATAATAGATAACAAGGGCATAAGATACTAATCCCAATCCATCTCATCCTAATAAAATTCTAATTAAATTAGGACTAATAATTAATATTACCATAGATAAAACAAAAAATAAGACAATATATATAAAACGAGTTATATTTTGATCTCTACGCATATATCCTCCCCTGTAATAAAGAACCCTAGAAGAAATAAAAGAAACAAAAGATAAAAATATAAGAGATATTCAATCTAGTAATACTCTCATTTCAACTCTTACTCTATTGATAAAAAATAAATCTCAACTTAAATAATAATAATAACCAAATCCCAATATATCTAAAGCTGTTACTCCGCCCAATACAGCACTTATAAATAAAAAAACACTTCCTACTAAGTTAAGTTTTAATTTTCAACACAATGCTTGAAACAAAACGCTTGTTTCCTGGGTCCCACAAACCCATGTTTTAATAAATAATAAACTATTCAAGCAAATTAAAATAAACCCACTAAGAATTAAGGCATTTAAAGGAAATCAATGTAAAAATAAAACAAGATATTCAGCTACTTTACCTGAGCAACAAGAAAACAAAGATCTAAAAGATTTACCATGTTGTGTAGAAGAATATAAATATAAAGTATAACTAGCGCTAAAGAAAGATAAGAGACCCACAAAGAGAATAGTATAAAAAGACCAAGATACTACTCTCAAAATTAATTGAATTTCTCCTAGAAGATTTAAGGTTGGTGGAGCTGCCATATTTCCAATACTTAATAGAAACCATCATAACCCAAGTCTCGGCATTACTCTTAATATTCCTTTGTTTACAAATAAACTTCGTCTTCCTAGTCGTTCGTAGCCTATATTAGCTAAACAAAAAAGACCTGAAGAACAAAGACCATGGCCAATCATAACGTTTACTGCCCCAGAGAGTCCCCACCAATTAAAAACTATTAGCCCACATAAAACTAATGACATGTGAGCAACTGAAGAATAGGCAATTAACGCTTTAATATCTATTTGTCGTAGACAAACAAGGCTAACTAAAGTTCCTCCAACTAATCCTACTCTTAGTCAAAAAAAATTAAATTTTAAAGCACATTTTATAAAAACAGAAGAAATACGAAGAAGACCATATCCTCCTAGTTTTAATAAGACTCCAGCTAAGATTATAGACCCAGAAACAGGAGCTTCAACATGCGCTTTAGCTAATCAAACATGCACTAAAAATATAGGTAATTTTACTAAAAAAGCAAAAATTCTACAAAAATATCAGACAATAGTTACTCTCCTTAGATGGGGTATTAAAGTCAACATATTAAAACAACTTCTACCTGAAGTATTATATAAATTAAGAAGGGATACTAATAAAGGAAGAGAAGCGAATAAAGTATAAAACAACATATAGACGCCAGCTTGAAGACGTTCTGGCTGGTACCCTCAACCTAAAATAAGGATTAAAGTAGGAATTAAAGATCTTTCGAAACAAAAATAAAATATTAGATAATCTAAACAAGAAAAACTTAAGATTAAACTCAATAGCAGAAAAATTATTGCTCTTAAATAAGGACCTGTAAAAATACTTTCATTAACAATTTTACGTCTTCTTATCATTGCTAAACCAACAATTCAAATACTTAAAAGAATTAGTAAGTAACTTACAAAATCTAATCCAAATCCTCAACCACTCTGTCATAAAGGTCCTCTTTGAAGAGCAAATACCCCGAACAAAAATGAAAGTATAAATAAATATATACACCTTAAAGAAAGACTATTTAAATTGACCATCAAAAAACATAAAAAAATAAATTTTAGCATACTAAGGTACTGTGACTGTGAAATCTATCACTTCCTGTTCTTCGAACTAGTGCTACTAAAATAGAAAGACCTAGTGCTCCCTCGCAGGCAGATAGTGCTAAAAAAAACAATGTAAAGTATAAGTCTAACCCCCTAATAACAAAAATATAAGACTGCAATATAAAGGAAACAACAACAAGAAATTCAAGCCTTATCAAGGCCCTCAAAAAATATTTTCGATTTTTCACAAGAGAAAAAAAACCAATTAGCAAACAAAATAAAATAACTCTGGTTCAAATATATCTAAAGATAACTTTTTCTTGTATGGGTCACACAGCTCTTATAGTTTAAACATAAAACAGTGGTCTTGTAAACCACAAACGAGAAATTCTCTAAGTGCTCAGAAAGAAGAAGCCTCCCATCTTTAGTCTCCAAAACTAATATTTTAATAATAAACTACTTTCTGAATTTTTGCAGCCCTAATAACAGCTTTTACCACTATTTCCTTGTTATTTTTCTTTTTCACTCATCCTTTAACAATAGCTTTAGGGCTTGTTACACAAGCTTTCTTAGTGTCCATTTTAGTAGCTAGCTTTGCTCCAACTCCTTGATTTTCTTATATTCTATTCCTAATTTTTATAGGAGCAGTAATAGTATTATTCATTTATATTGCAGCTCTTGCTGCAAACGATATATTTGTATTTCCTAACTATTGAACTTATTTTTTGATTCTCGTTTTTGCTATAATCATTGGAGTTAGAACTTATCAGTTTACAGTTAATTCTTCTTCTTCTTTTATTAGAAAAAAAAGAACCTGAAACTCCTATTCTCTAGAACAGTCTAATTGGATTTCTGAACAAATTAATGTTTATGCTCCTATCAACCAACCCCTAACTATTCTAGTGGTATGATTTTTACTTTTAACTTTATTAGTAGCTGCTACAATCAGAGCAAGAGACTTTAAGCCTTTAATAAGAAAAAAATAATGACAACTCCCCTACGAAAATCTCATCCCTTGTTTAAGATTGTTAACAGAGCTATCGTAGATTTACCAGCTCCCATTAATATTTCTACGTGGTGAAATTTTGGATCATTATTAGGACTTTGTCTTACTACTCAATTAGTCACTGGACTATTTCTTGCTATACACTATACCCCGGATGTCGATCTTGCTTTTGCCAGAGTTGTTCATATTTGCCGAGATGTTAATTACGGTTGACTCCTACGATCTATTCATGCAAATGGTGCTTCCTTTTTCTTTATTTGCCTATACATACACATTGGACGAGGTCTTTATTATGGATCCTATCGGTTTATACATACTTGGATAGTAGGAGTAGTTATCTTATTTTTAGTTATAGGAACTGCTTTCTTAGGATACGTTCTACCTTGAGGACAAATATCATTTTGAGGAGCAACCGTTATTACAAATCTACTTTCAGCTATTCCTTTAGCAGGACCTGAGCTTGTTCAATGAGTTTGGGGGGGATTCGCACTTAATAATGCTACTTTAACTCGATTTTTTACGCTACATTTTCTATTACCCTTTGTAATTGCTGCTGCCTCAATAGTACATATTTTATTTTTACATCAAACAGGGTCGAACAATCCACTGGGTATTACTAGAGAAACTGAAAAAATTCCATTTCACCCCTATTATACATTTAAAGATTTAGTAGGATTTAGAGTACTCTTAATAGTTTTGACCCTCCTTTGTCTAATTAGACCAAATCTACTAACAGACCCAGAGAATTTTACTCCAGCTAATCCTCTTGTTACTCCTCCCCATATTCAGCCAGAGTGGTATTTTCTTTTTGCTTATGCTATTTTACGTTCAATTCCTAATAAACTTGGAGGAGTTATTGCTCTTGTTATATCAGTAGCTATTTTATTTACTCTTCCTTTTAAACCTAAAGCTAAATTCCGAGGCCTCCCTTTTTATCCCATTAGACAATCTCTTTTTTGATTCTTTATTACAGTAGTAATTTTATTAACATGAATCGGAGCTCGACCAGTAGAAAGTCCATATATTATAACAGGACAGATTTTAACAGTTGTCTACTTTCTTTTTTTTATTATTAATCCAATGATAATTAAAGCATGAGATACTTTAATAAACTCTTAATTTAAAGGATGATTTTCTTAAAAAGACCCCTCCTAATTAATAAATTAAGGCTATGGAGATAAAACCTATCCCCTTATAATTGCTTTCAAAACAACCAAAGAATTAAACTATAGCCCTTAGTATAGAAAAATCACCAAAGAAAAGAAAAAAATACAATAGTTTAATGCCACAGGAAGAAATCTTTTCCAAGCTAAATATATAAGTTTATCATAACGATAACGGGGTAGTGTCCCCCGCACTCAAATGAAACAGAACCTGACGAAAACCACTTTAACATAAAATAAAACACCAAGTCCGCCACCTATGAAAATTAAAGAAAAAAGGAAACTTAAAAATAAAATTCTAGCATATTCTGCTATAAAAATTAATGCAAATCCTCCTGCCCTATATTCCGTATTAAATCCAGAAACAAGCTCTGATTCCCCCTCTGCAAAGTCAAAGGGAGTTCGATTGCTTTCTGCTAGACAAGAACTAAATCAAAGTAAAGCTAAAGGAATTCTAGTAATAATAAACCACAGATATCGTTGGTAATCCCTAAATAACTTTAAATTTAATCCCCCGACTAAAAATAATATTCTTAATAGGATTAGAGCCAGCCTTACTTCATAAGAGACAGTTTGAGCAACTGCACGTAAACACCCCAAAAGAGAATACTTAGAGTTAGAGGATCAACCAGCTCCTATTAGAGGATAAACCCTAACACTAGTACAACAAAGAAAGAAAAGAACACCAAACTGGAATTCTATGAATCCTCTATCTCAAGGAACTACACTTCATACTGCTAAAGCAATGAATAAACTAAAAGCAGGGGATAAATAATAAGGAAATAAATTTCTTATAATAGGGAAGGTTTGTTCTTTAGAAAAAAGCTTGACTGCATCTGCGAAAGGCTGAAATAACCCTAAAGCTCCTACTTTGTTAGGACCCTTTCGAATTTGAATGTAACCTAAAACTTTTCGTTCTAGTAAAGTTAAAAAGGCTACAGAAACTAAAACAAAGATTAATAAAATAATAAAATTAACTAATTTAACAAAAACCAACAAAAAGGCTAATCACCCCCCATTCCATCTCAATCTATCAGAAAAATAAAAATATAACTTTTATTGCAGAAAACGGAAAAACTTAAAGATAATCAATAAATAAAAAATATTCTAACTCTTTGGTCCTTTCGTACTAAAAGTGTTAATATAATACTATGAAAGATAGAAACCAACCTGGCTCACACCGGTTTGAACTCAAATCATGTAAGATTTTAAAGGTCGAACAGACCTACTAGAAAAGCGACTACACCTTTCTGAAACCTTAATTCAACATCGAGGTCGCAACTATTCTCGTCGATAAGGACTCTGAGAGAAAATTACGCTGTTATCCCTGAAGTAACTTCATCTTATAGTCCTTAATAAAGGATCTTAAAATATAGATAAATATAAAATTTAAACAGACAGTTAAAAATTATATCTTTGTCTCCCCAACAAAATATTAATATTAATAAACAATTTATACTTTATTTAACTTTAGAATTCACTAATAATAAATATCTAAGTTTTACAGGGTCTTATCGTCCCTTCATAAAATTTAAGCCTTTTCACTTAAAAGTTAATTTCTACAAAATAAGAAAAGACAGTTTATTTCTCATCTAGCCGTTCATTCCAGCTTTCAATTAAAAAGCTAATGATTATGCTACCTTTGCACGGTCAAAATTACCGCGGCCCTTTAAAATATCAGTGGGCAGACCAGACTTTCAATATAGTAACAAACAGACATGTTTTTGATAAACAGGTGGAAATAGAATTTGCCGAATTCCTTTTCTTATTCGAACAACCCATAGCTCTTCTAATTCATTTTTATTATCAAGAACTTTACATTAAAGTTTAGTATAATACTTATAAAAACAAAATAACAGTTTAAATCAAAATAAAAACTTTTCTTAGTATAAGAAACACCTAAATATAAAATATATAAACATATGAATTCACTACAACGCGATATAAAGAAAGCTGCTTTTAAGCCTACACCAACAAAAAAGCAAAGAAAAGGTGGTTTATTTTAAGAAGCTCATACCTCCTAAATTGTAATTATGAAACTCCTCATAAATTATATTTAATTTAACTCCTAAGAAACCAGATATACAAAGAACGACTAACATTTCATTACTAAATTAGCATTTAATAATTTTTTACAACAGAAACAATACCCACTTACTAATTTAGCTTTCTTTGTTTCGGGATTCCTAAAACTCTTAGTTTATTTTATTTTCCCCTGATACAAAAGGTACAGAAATTAAATCTTACTTGAATAAAATTAAATTAATTCCCTAACGGTACTAATCATCTATAATTTAAAGAAAAATTTCTAATTATATACTTTTAAAAATTCTGTTATTAATATTTTATTTAAGAATACAAAAAACAAAACACAAAAATAATAATCCCCTAAAAGTTAAACAAACCCTAAGATAGGAGATCTCCTCTTTGTAAGAGAGATGTTTTAAATAAACTATATGTTTAGTTATATAATAAAACTAGGCGCACTTTCCAGTACGCCTACTATGTTACGACTTATCTCAACTTAAAGTTATGAGAGCGACGGGCGATGTGTACATATTCAAGAGCTAATATCAATTCTACATATTAAATAGAATTTACAATTAAATCCAACTTCAAAAACATTTTCAAGTTTTTCTCCGAATTTAAAATAAAAATGTAACCCACAATTAATTTCTTTATTGGCTGCACCTTGACCTAATATATTATAGATTCCTATATTAAAATAAAAATTTTTAAATTATATCTAATAATGGAGGTATACAAACTGAAAACAAAAAGAAATAAGATACTTCGTGGACTGTCGTTTTAAAAAGCAGGTTCCTCTAACTAGACTTAAATACCGCCAAATTCTTTAAATTTCAAGACAATAACAAATAGTAATCAAGTATATAAATTTTCTTCCTAGGATAATGGGGTATCTAATCCCAGTCTTACTCTAGGATTTAAATAGGTTAAGTCTTCCCTTTTTAATAAATATATTTTTAGTTATAAATTTCACCTTCAACTAAAACATAAATAATATAGCAGAAACACACTAAACTATACCCCGAACACTTCTAATTTCTTCCTTAGTCTAACCGCAGCTGCTGGCACAATTTTAACTAAAGATATTCAAAATAACTATTTAAACCCTTAGCTTATAAAATAAAACCATGAACTGAAAAACAAATAAATTAATTTAAAAACCTTAAAATTATGCTAAAACTTACATACTTCGTTCTCTTAAAATTAGAAAATTAAGCAGGAATCAAACTTAAAATTTTACCCATAGGGGGGGTGATTGGGCGGAGTTTTTGTTAATGGGGGGTGATTTTATTTAGGGAGTTATGAACCTGTAATTAAGTGAAAAAAGTGTATTGTTACATTTTTTGACTTTAACCTCTTGGTTAATTTTGCTTGTGAAAGCTAGGACTCTAGTATTAAGAGGTAAAAGATTTAGTTTATTTTAAGCATAGTTATTGGTCTATGTTATTTATTAAAGGCTTATTTGTTTATTTTATTTTTAAAATAACTAGGCCGGTTTCTATTTTTATAGAAAGCTTAAGTCCATTTTATTTTTGTATTTAGTTAAATAGACAGTTATTGTTTGTTCAAAATTATTCTCATAGAACTGTTGTTAGTTTTAGTAAGTAATATTTAGTTTTATTAAGCTACTCGAAAATTTTAAAGATTCTATTTTTAAAAACTTAAACCTTTGGGTTTCACTATAAAAACAATTGATAAGAATAGATAAATAAAGCCTGGGAAATAAAATCAAACTGTAGAGGGATTGTTTTAATAGTATGCTTGATAAAAAGGTTGTCTTGATAGGGCAGATTATGAAAGTCCAACTCTTTCTGCTATTAATTTTTGTTAAATATATATATATATACTAGAGTTCTAGTTCTTCCAGGATCAAAACATGGCGTGCAAGTTACACTAAAATATAAAGAAAAGATAAGCTAAAATTTAAGCTAATGGGCTCATACCCCGTCTATGAAAACTTTTTCTCTTTTCAATTTCTGTTATATTACTATCAAAACCGATTTTTATAGGGTTTTTGTCAACAATACTAGGGGGGATTTACATCGCCTTAACTTCAACTACTTGATTGGGAAGGTGAATTGGATTAGAGCTTAATTTAATATCATTTATTCCTATTATCATTATAAAGGGAAACTCTCGGAGAGCGGAGGCAGCTCTTAAGTATTTTTTAGTACAAGCTTTTAAATCTCTTGTCTTTCTAACAGGAGCTATTCTTCTTGCTGTTAAAAATAAGGTAATTGAAAGAGATACAATTAATTCTATTATATTATTTGCTCTTCTTTTAAAATTAGGAGCAGCTCCTCTGCACTTTTGATTCCCTCACATTATACAAGGCTTAGATTGAAGTCAATGTTTCTTGTTAATAACGGTTCAGAAAATTGCGCCTCTTAGTCTAATCTCTTATATTGAGCTTTCTAATATTTCTTATAGAATTATTATGATGTTTTCTATCTTATCTGCTTTAGCTGGTGCTATTGGAGGGCTTAATCAAACAGATCTGCGGAAACTTCTTGCTTATTCTTCTATTAATCATCTTAGGTGGCTTCTTGCTAGGCTATGTATTGATTCTTTACTATGAATTTCTTATTTACTAGTCTATTGTTTAATTTCTGGTTCCATTTTGTTCATATTTTACAATAGTAAGAGAATGCATATAAACCAACTTCTTCTTAGTCCTACTTCTGTTATGAACAAAATTGTTATATTTATAAGACTCTACTCGTTAGGCGGACTTCCACCTTTCTTAGGATTTCTTCCTAAATTAATCATTCTTATGGAACTTGTTAGAGTGAATCATCAGGTTTGGGCAGGGGTACTACTTTCAATAAGAATTGTAACTTTATTTTATTATAACCGATTAATTGCTTCTACTCTGACCCTTGCTCCGGTTAAGACGTTTACTGCCCCAAAAACAATAAACAAGTCTGCGCTAGTTATTTTAGTTTTAATAAATATTTTACCCGTTTTTGTACCCTTAAGGTGGTTTTTAATATAAATGAAAACGGAGAGTTAAAACACATGTCAGTAAATAGGCTATAGCAAGAAGCATCTCCAGGATTGCAGCCTAGTGTCTTGAGGATTTTAAACTATATAACCTGAAAAAGGAGAAACTTTCTCATTAACAAGTTTACAGCCTGCTGCCTAAAACTTCAGCCACTTTTTCTAAAATAAAGGTTTTAAGTTAATGTAAACTGGAAGCCTTCAAAGCTTCAAATAAGATTTTTTTCTTAAACCTTAAATATGTAATTATATAAATTATTTAATCTCAAAAAC